CCTCGTCTAGCTAAACTATAAAAAAGAACTCTGTCCTTTTTTTTATTCTTTTTTTTTTTCAAAAAAAGAAAATTTAATTTAATAATTTAATTTACCTATTTGGATATTTGTAAACAGAATAAAAAACCTATTCTATTTACAAATGTATTTTCCAAAATTTTTAATTTTCAATAATAATAATGAGACTTATTAGAATTAAGCTAGAATTTGAGACCAAGTTTTATGTCAATTTCAAAAAACCTCCGTTTTTCGCAACATTCCTTAAAAAAAAGTTTCCATTAAACTAAAAAGAATAAGGGGAAGGAAGAAAGCGAATCGATGTACTAATTCCCCATCCTCAAATTAGTCCTTCCCAAGGATTGTTGTCTCAATGAATAATTGTAGGAGTTAAATCTTGATAGAATTAAAAAAAAACTACGAAAAAAATCCAGAATTTTCTTATTTATAGGATTAAACAAAAGGATTCGCAAATAAAAGCGCTAATGCTACAACCAGGCCATAAATTGTTAAAGCTTCCATAAAAGCCAAACTAAGCAATAAAGTACCTCGTATTTTTCCTTCTGCCTCAGGTTGTCTCGCGATACCTTCGACAGCTTGACCCGCAGCTGTACCTTGACCAACTCCAGGTCCAATAGAAGCAAGCCCAACAGCCAACCCAGCAGCAATAACCGAAGCAGCAGAAATCAGTGGATTCATGATAAGTTCCTCACACCAAAATAAAGAAATAGTTAATGATACAATCATCCGATGAGTTAGGACTTAATTATAATTAAGTCATCGCTAAGATTCATCCAGCCAAAAAAACCAAAAACTTAAATTGAACTAATATAATAATATTATTGAATCAAAGAATTACTTTGATATTAGTTCCTATCCACGGGATTTTTAAAAATTCATAATATATATACGACTTTTTTATGCCATTTATTTTTTGTGAGCCATTATTTGAATTCTTCGTTCTTTTTTTATCACTTTTTCAGCCAATTCACAGATAAAAAGGAAGAACTTCTAATGGAATCCCTATCTAAATCGAAATTCACAAACGTAGTGGGACAGATTATATAGATCTTTAACTCATATATACCTAGTCAATATCAAATATCACATATACAAGTGTTTCTTACATAACGTAAACCAACTATTCTACAATTGGGCTAACAATGACTAAAAAAAATAGTTAATGATGACCCTCCATGGATTCACCTATATAAGCCGCAGCTAAAGTGGCAAAAATGAGAGCTTGAATCCCGCTTGTAAATAATCCAAGGAACATGACGGGTATAGGAACCACTAAAGGTACTAAAGAAACAAGAACAACAACTACTAATTCATCGGCTAATATATTTCCGAAAAGTCGAAAACTAAGTGATAGGGGTTTTGTAAAATCTTCTAAGATGTTAATGGGTAAAAGAATTGGAGTTGGTTGAATGTATTTACTGAAATACCCTAATCCTTTTTTGCTAAGACCCGCATAAAAATAGGCTACTGATGTGAGTAAAGCTAAAGCAACCGTCGTATTTATATCATTCGTTGGTGCTGCTAACTCCCCTTGAGGTAACTGGATAATTTTCCACGGTAAAAGGGCTCCTGACCAGTTAGAAACAAAAATAAATAAAAACAGGGTTCCAATAAAGGGAACCCATGGACCATATTCTTCTCCAATCTGGGTTTGACTCACGTCTCGAATGAATTCAAGGACAAATTCAAAGAAATTTTGGCCGTCAGTTGGAATGGTTTGGGGGTTGCGAACCGCTATAACTGCGGAACCTAATAAGATAGCAATTACAACCCAAGAAGTAATAAGGACCTGGGCATGGACTTGGAAACCCCCTATTTGCCAATAGAAATGTTGGCCTACTTCGACACCAGATATCTCATATAACCCTTCTTTTATTAGTGTGTTGATGGAACATGATAAAACATTCATATTGCCCTCTGACAGAAATTAAGAACTTTAAATTATTTTGATTCAAGATCCCCTTTTTTTACTTGATTTACTTTAAATTTATATTTTAGTTTTGGATACCAACTAAACTAATCACACAATATCCCCAGTTTTTTATCTCTTTTTCTTTTGTATGATTCAGGAAGTAGTAACCGATTTTATAAATCGAAATACAGGGAGCCCCTCCCTCAAAAAAAATTTGATTTATTTATCTTATTATTAATCAAGAATTTTGTATATAGCTAGAACGACCCTCACAAATTGCGAATACTAATTTGTTAAGAATGAATCGAATTGAAGCTATAGCGTCATCATTTGCTGGAATAGAAATATCCGCGAGATCGGGATTACAATTTGTATCGATTAAAGAAATGGTTGGAATTCCCAAAGTGATACATTCTCTAAGAGCCGTATATTCTTCTTGCTGATCGATGATGATTACAATATCAGGCAAGCCCGTCATATATTTAATCCCGCCTAGATATGTTTCCAAGCGAGATAATTGTCTCTTCAACACAGCCGCATCCCTTTTCGGAAGACGATTGAATCCCTCTGTCTTTTGTTCAGTTCTCAAGTCCCTAAACTTATGAAGTCTTTTTTCTGTAGTGGACCAATTTGTTAACATGCCGCCGAGCCATTTTTTATTAACATAATGACACCGAGCCCTTATTGCAGCCCGCGACACTAAATCAGCTGCTTTATTTTTTGTCCCGACAATTAAGAATTGTTTTCCCCTACTTGCTGCATCAAAAACTAAATCACAAGCTTCTGATAAAAAACGAGCAGTTCTAGTCAGATTTATAATATGAATACCTTTACGCTTTGCAGAAATATAAGGTGCCATTCTAGGATTCCATTTCCTAGTACCGTGTCCAAAATGAACTCCTGCTCTCATCATCTCTTCCAAATCGATGTTCCAATATCTTTTTGTCATTTCTTTTCACACTTAAAAAGGGGGGGTACCCCAAACTAAAATAAAAATTTGTTCCGATGGAACCTTCTCTTGTACCGGGGATGGCCATTTATGCATGAGCCAAGACATTATTTTGTATTCATTATTATCTTTATTAGTGTTAACAAATTACCAAAGCAAATGACTACAGCAAACAATAAAAAATGAAATTCAAAAAAGGAACCCGCTATTAGGAATTATTAAATCTTAGAAAAGTCAGATTTTGAAAGAGAAGAGTCACAAAATTCCTTGTGGTAGAATAAAATATCTCTCATATCTCCCTCGAATAAAGATAAATTCTTTGTTTTTTTTTCCAAAAGAATGTTGGTATGTTGCCGTGAACAATGTAACAATCCTTTGTTGAATCCGGTCCCGGCGGGGATCACCCCCCCTAGAACAACATTTTCTTTCAGACCTTTCAACCAATCGATACGACCCCGAAGAGCAGCTTTTGCTAAAACTCGAGCTGTTTCTTGAAAACTTGCTTCGGATATAAAACTTTGAGTATTCAAAGATGCTCGAGTTATTCCTAATAAAACGGCTCGATAACAGATTGCTTCTTCTAAAGCACGCCCCGTACGTTCTGCTCGTAACAATCCAATCAGTTCTCCAGGTAAAAAAACATTAGACATTCCCTCTTCTGAAACCAAAACTTTTGATGTTATTTGACGTACAATAATTTCGATATGCCTATTATGAATATGCACCCCCTGGGATCTATAAACCTTTTGAATCTTATTAACCAAAGAAATACGACTTTGCACTATAGTTAGCTCAGCACCAATCAAGAATCCCCACGGAATTCCAAGAATTCTTGTTATACACTTGTTCCAACCCTTAATCCGCTTTTCTAAGTTCAGCGATATTGAATCAATCGAGCGGACTTCTAACACTTGTTCTACTTTTGGAAGACCTTGTGTTATATCACCGGATCTCGATTTTTCATATATAAATGTAACTAATGTATCCCCTTCGTAAAGAATTTCTCTGTAATGCCCATGAACTTTTGCTCCCGGAGTAGCCAAGTAGGGCTTAGCGGATCTTATTACTACAGAATCCCTTTGAACAATTAAAACTTGACCCGATTTTAGGTGTGGTTCTTTTTTGGCTATACATACATTTTCACAAAAAAATTGTCCAAGACTAATTATTGTGGACGTTTCCTCACAATAATTATGATGATAATTTTGATGAAGAAAATACCAATTCAAATTTAATGGATTCAAAACAACGTTACTGTATGGATCTAGATTAAAAAATCTTCCTTTTTCATCGATTAAATAAGAGTTAATTACTTGAAAAATATATTTTAAGTTATCAAGTTGCAAATATTTAATTACCGAGATCTTATTATAAGTTAGTAAAGGCAAAAATGAATAAAAATTCGAAATTTGAATGGCTGTTCCTAAGGGGCCCGACGAATTTTTAATTGTAATTAGAGGATTTTTTTTTATTGATTGGTTTATAACATTGTGATATTTTACATGATTGAATGGACCAATTCTAAAACAATTAGATGATGATAAAATTAACAAAGATTGGGATTCCTTATTTCTATTTAAGAACATACGAATAGTTCCATTATTTTGTCTAAGCGATTGTTGAATAATGCCAGCCTTGGGAGAAGTCGAATAAAACGGATTCATGTGATCTGCAGAGATCAATCCCGAATCTGTCGGATTTTTCCTTTTTCTTATATACGAAATATGGGATTTCGCTAAGCCAATTCTTATGAAATCTCGAATCAAACCCTTTGTACTTACTTCAACAAAGAAAGCTCGGACCTCCTCGAGGGAAGAATTTTTGTTGTCTTGGTCCCAATTCAAGACTAAACAAGTTCGAACCAATTGAATACTTGTGTCAGAAATTCCTCGAGTTGGTTTTCCATTTCCATAAAGGATATAGTTGAAAACTCGAAGTTGAATATTATCCTTTTCCCGAAAGAGATCTTGTGGAAAGAGTGTTGCCAAATTTATACTGTCCGCTATCTCATAGGTGGCTACGGGCCGCACCAAAACAAAAAACTTTTTCTTGGTTGGTGTGATCCGTTGGACATAAATCCAATTTTTAAATTTTTTGGATTCCTTAGAGTTTGTTTTTCCCCTTCCTGGTGGTATCAAGATGCCACTGTGTCGGGATATCTTATCTGTCTTGTCCGGAAAATGGATATCCCCCGAAAATATTTTTAGTTCAATCCTTTTTTTTTTTCTCTCCACTCGGATCAACCCGCCGACTTGGCTTCTTATATTTAAAGTGAGTCGTGTATCGACTCCAATGATACTATAGTTCTGTACCATTATGGTAGAGGATTCGGGTAAAATATGCACTTCTTCGGGAATGAAAAAAAAGCGATCTACTTTCATTTCGTATTTTGTCTTAAATTTTTGGACTCCTCGATACTCAATCATATCCTCTTTTTGGATGATTGAGTCCGCCTTTAGAGTCCCATATTTAATAATTCCGGAACTCTTTCTTCTGTATCTAGGATCATCAAAAAAAGCAAAAATACTATTTCTACGGAAAATACCATTTATGGGTATTTCTATTGAGATACCTGAATGCGGTATGAATTCTTTCTCTTGCTCTTGAATCGATTGGAAGGGAATGAGAAATCTATTTCTTCGCCTTTTTGCTAATAAATCCGAGTTCTCATTAAAAATATCAGAATATATGAAATTATAATGACTAGTACCTGCGATTCCATTCAATTCTGAATAATCGGGAATCTCGGATTTTTTTTTATCATAAAAATCCGAACTAAAAAATTTTTGGCTCGCTTGATCGTTATTCCCTGAGAGGCTAGAAATAGATTTTCTTTCGATGGAAAGAAAGGGTATGTTCATTTGATCTTGATCTTTGTGGATCGAAAAAAGAATTAGACTAGATCCGCATGAACCTCCTGATAATATCCATAAATGACTTGTTTTTGGTAAGAGATGGACATTACTATATGTAAATTCGGGTGCATGGGACACATCAGTACTCCAGTGCATTTCGCCCTCTGAGTCAGAATAAATATATTTTCTAACCCTCTCTTTAAAATGAAAAGTATATGTTCCCTCGCGAATCTCAGCAATCACCTGTTCTGATTCCACATATTGATCATTTTGAACTAAAAGAAAACTTTTTGGTGGAATAGTCACGCTATGTATAATATCTTCGCTCTCAATAATTACAGACAAGTCTATATAACATAGAAAGGCAGGATGCCCGTGACGTGTACGTGTAGGATGAACCAAATCCTCATTGAATTTTATTTTTCCATTATAAGGGGCTCGTACATGTTCGGCAGTACCTCCTGTAAATACTCCGCCAGTATGAAAGGTTCTTAATGTTAGTTGAGTCCCCGGTTCGCCAATAGATTGACCCGCAATAATACCTACAGCTTCCCCCAATTCAACTAGGTCACCATGAGTGGGGCTCCGACCATAACATAATCGACAGATCCAAGACGTACTCCGACAAGTAAAGGGAGTTCGAATAGATATTGATTGTGTTCCAAAGGTTATTAATCGGTTGACAAGTCCAATCCCAAGATCTTGATTTCGAAAGGCGACACATCGGGAACCTATGTATATATCGTCTGCTAAGACACGACCAATTAATGTTTGAATAAAAATTCTTTCTGACATCATCCGATTTTTATTTCGAGGACTCACAGAAATCCCTCGGATAGTGCCACAATCTGTTCTACGTACAACAATATGTTGAACTACTTCAACAAGTCGACGCGTAAGATATCCAGCATCTGATGTGCGTACAGCAGTATCTACAACTCCTTTACGGGCTCCATAGCAAGAAATAATATATTCTGTTAAAGATAGTCCTTCGCGTAAATTGCTTTGAATAGGTAAATCAATCATTTGTCCTTGGGGATCCGACATTAATCCTCTCATACCTACTAATTGATGTACTTGAGATGCATTTCCCCTAGCCCCCGAAAAAGACATCATATGGACTGGGTTAAAAGGGTCCGTCATCCTAAAATTAGGATTCATTTCTTGTCGCAAATATTCACTTGTAGCATACCATATCTCAATAGATTGGCGTAATTTTTCTACCGCATGTACATTCCCATAATGATGGTGTTTTTCCAAAATAAAACTTTGTTGTTCAGCATCTTGGACAAGCCAGCCCTTGGAAGGTATCGTTAAAAGATCATCAATTCCTAATGAAATGGATGTAGCAGTGGCTTGCTGGAAACCTAGAGTCTTTACTTGATCTAGGATGTGTGATGTATATGCCATCCCGAAGTGATCTATTAATCGGCTAATAAGTCGTTTAATAGCAGTTCCATCTATCACTTTATTGTGAAATACCAGATTGGCCCGTTCCGCCATAAGTACCTCCATATTCTGCTGAATGGGATTCGACAATGAGTTTGAGTCAATGATTGCAAAACTTCCTTTTCTCGATCTTGATTTGCGTAGAATTTTAGGTCAAGAACTATGCTACGGTCCGAGTTGAATCGGAGAGGTCTGAATTCACACGGGTGTCCTAGAATTACTTTTTTTTTAATACCATATTATTAGGTATCATACGAACAGGCTTGAGAAAAACCTTGTATAGCTTCCTCGATTTCTCGATAAAAAGAAATATGACC